TTTTTTTTATAAAAAAAAATAAGTAATGGTTTATAATTTTATATAATGATAAATTGTTTTAAAAAAAAATATTAATATTATTTTTATTATATAAATTCTTATTATTTATATATATATTAAATTTAAAATATAATTTAAATATGAAATATATACTCCTATATTATAACATATTTTTAATATAACTAATAAAAATTTAAAAAAGAAGAAAAATAAAAAAAATATTAAATATTTAATTAATTATTAAAATGTTTAATTTAAATTTTATATAAATTATTTATATATATATATATATATGTATTTATTTTTACTAAAAATAATTATTTTATTAATAAATATTTATAAAAATTAAATAATAAATAATAATAACATTAATAAAATAATTAAGTTAAATTATAATTAAAAATTAATTTTTAAATTAAAAGGGATAAAAGAAATAAATTAAATTAAGAATTAAAAAATTTTAATTTAAATTTTACTAAAAATAATTATTTTATTAATAAATATTTATAAAAATTAAATAATAAATAATAAAAATTAAAATTTTTTTATTAATAAAAATTAAATATTTATATTTTTATTTTATAAATAAATTAGTTTTATTTTTGTTAAAAAATTTAATTAAATAAAATTTTACATATAAAAATTTTTGGAAAATTTTTTATTTTAGATAAATAAATTTTAATTTAAAGTATTGTTTAATTTTAAATAGTAGTAATTAATATTATTATTTTAATTTATGTTAAATTGTAGTTATTATTTAAAAATATTGATTAAATTTGTGCCAGCAATCGCGGTTACACAAATAATATAATTAAATTTATTTTAATATAAGTAAAAAATATTAATTTATAAATTTTTATATTTATAATAAATTTAAAGATAAATTTTTAAGTGAAATTTAAATTTTATTAATAATTTTATAAAAAAAATTTTTTGAGTCTTTGAAAATTTAATTATAAACTAGGATTAGATACCCTATTATTTAAATTGTAAAATTTAATAGATTAAGGTAGTATTAATTAATTTTTTAAAACTTAAAAAATTTGGCGGTATTTTATTCTGTTTAGAGGAATTTGTTTTGTAATCGATAATCCACGTATATTTTACTTTTTTTTGTTTGCAGCTTATATATCGTTGTCATCAGAATATTTTAAAAGAAAAAATAATTTTCTTAATTTTTAATTAAAATTTATGTCAAATCAAGGTATAGTTTATAAAAATGTAATAATGAATTACAATAAAGTTTATTTATTATGGATAATAAAATTAAATATTAATATTTGAAAGTGGATTTAAAAGTAAATTAATTTATAAAAATTAATTGATTAAAGTTTTAAAATATGCACATATCGCCCGTCGCTCTCGTTATTTAATTAATTTTAAATGAGATAAGTCGTAACATAGTAGATGTATCGGAAGATGTTTCTAGAAATACAATTTAAAGCTTAAATAGTAAAGTTTTTTATTTACATTAAAAAGAAATATGTGCAAATCATTTTAAATTGAAATAATAAATTTAATTATTATTAATTGTTTGTTTATAATTATTTTTTTTTAATAAAAATATTTTTTTTTGTTTGTGTCATAAAAATAAAAATAATATTTATATTTTTATAGTTTAAAGTAAAGAGATTGAAAATTGAAATAATATTGAAATATTTATTTGAAAAAAAGAATAATTAATTTTTTGTTCCTTGTGTATCAGGATTTATTTAATTTTAAATTTAAGATTTTAATTAATTTATAATTTAAAAAATTAAAAATTTTTTAAGTTTTATTGTTTAATAAATATTATTTAAAAATTTTTAAAAATTAAATGTTAATTGTTTTTGAAGTTATATAATTTTTAAAGAAATAAATTCAATTTATAAATAATTTTTTATTAATATTAAAAATTTATATGTATATTTAAATAATAATAGTATTAAAATTAGATTATTTTTATATTTTAGGGGTTGAGCTTTAAAATAAATTTTTAAAAATATTATTAAATTTAAAAAAAAAATAATCTTAAAAATAGGTATTTTTAATTAAAATGTTTTAATTAATTTTTTTTTAATAAAATTTTTTATATATTTTTTAATTTTTTATTTAAAATAATATTTTAATAAAAAAGATATTTTAATAATAATTAAATTAGTAGTTTTATTTATTTTAAAAATAAAAAAAGATGAGTTTTTAATAATATAAATTCGGCAATATTATTTTTATATGTTTAACAAAAACATTGTTTTTTTTTTATTATTTTTAAAAAATAAGGCCTGCACACTGAATAATTTTAAAGAGCCGCGGTAATTTGACCGTGCAAAGGTAGCATAATCATTAGTTTTTTAATTGAAGACTGGAATGAAAGGTTTGATAAAAAATAAGCTTTATTATTTTAAAATAAAATGAATTTATTATTTTAGTAAAAAAACTAAAATAATTGTAAAAGACGATAAGACCCTATAAAGCTTTATATTTTATTTTTTATTATTAATTTATAGAATATTAAAAATTTTAAAATTTAAATTATTTGATTGGGGTGATTTTAAGATTTAATTAACTCTTTTTATTTAATATTCATTTTTATATGTTTTATTTATGATCCTAAAATTTGGATTATTAAATTAAGTTACTTTAGGGATAACAGCGTAATTTTTTTGGAGAGTTCAAATCGATAAAAAAGTTTGCGACCTCGATGTTGGATTAAGATATAAGTTTAGGTGTAGAAGTTTAAATTTTTAGTCTGTTCGACTATTTATTCTTACATGATCTGAGTTCAAACCGGTTTAAGCCAGGTTGGTTTCTATCTTTATAATTAATAATTATATTTTAGTACGAAAGGACCAAATATAAAAATTTTTTATTTATTAATATATTTGACAAAAATTAAATATTAAATTTATTTATTTAAAAATTTAATATATAAATAAAAATTATAAATTTTATTATTTAAACTATTTTGGCAGATAAGTGTATTAAATTTAGAATTTAATTATATAGAATAAAATTCTATAAATAGTATTGATTTTTAGAATTGATTTTTTTATACCTTTTTTGAGAAGTTTATTATTATTAATTTGTGTAATAATTAGTGTTGCTTTTTTAACATTATTAGAGCGTAAAGTATTGGGGTTTATTCAAATTCGAAAAGGTCCCAATAAGATTGGTTATTTTGGTATTTTACAACCTTTTTGTGATGCAATTAAATTATTTACAAAAGAGCAAATCTTACCTATTTTTTCTAATATATTTGTTTATTATCTTTCTCCTATTTTTTCTTTATTTTTATCTTTATTTATTTGATTATGTATTCCTTATTTAGTTAAATTATATTCTTTTAATTTAGGGGTGTTATTTTTTTTTTGTTGTATAAGTTTTGGTGTTTATATAGTTATATTGGCGGGATGATCTTCAAATTCGTTTTATGCTTTATTAGGTTCTTTGCGAGCAATCGCTCAAACTATTTCTTATGAAGTTGCATTAGTTATTATATTAATAAGAATTTTATTTTTAATTGGAAGTTTTAATTTAGTTTATTTTGAATTATTTCAAAAATATTTGTGATTTTTTATTTTATTTTTTCCTATTGGTTTTATATGAATAATTTCAAGTTTGGCTGAAACTAATCGAACTCCTTTTGATTTTGCAGAAGGAGAATCTGAGTTAGTTTCGGGGTTTAATGTAGAGTATGGGGCGGGTGGATTTGCTTTAATTTTTTTAGCTGAATATGCTAGAATTTTATTTATAAGTATATTATTTTCTTTATTATTTTTAGGATCTAATATTTTATCTTTTATATTTTTTTTAAAATTAAATTTTATTGCTTTTTTATTTATTTGAGTACGAGGGGCTTACCCTCGTTATCGTTATGATAAATTAATAAATATAGCTTGAAAAAGCTATTTACCTATTGTTTTAAATTTTTTATTTTTATTTATTGGCATGTATATAATTATTTTTTAGTAATTAAAAATAGTACTAAAGTTATAAGTTAATAGAAAATTTAAATTTCTATTTTATGTTTTCAAAACATAGGCTTTTCAAGCTCATTAACTGTTTGTTATATTTAAATAACTATAAATAATAAATAAATAATATATATACACATATATATATATATATATATGAGTTATTATTAAATTAAATTATTTATTTTATTAAATTTTCTCATCAAATAGAAATAATTGGGTTAAATATAAAATAAGAAAAATATAGTACTGTTAATAATTGTCCTGTAAGAATGTAAGGATCTTCTACCGGTCGTGCTCCAATTCATGTTAATAAAATTACAGTTATAGTTATAATTCAGAATATAATTTGATTGATAGGGTAAAATTGTGTTCTTTGAAAATTAAATTTATTAGTAAAAGGTAGGATAAATAAAATAGCAATTGATATTACTAAAGCAATTACTCCTCCTAGTTTATTTGGAATCGAACGTAGAATTGCATAAGCAAATAAAAAATATCATTCTGGTTGAATATGGGGAGGGGTTACTAATGGATTTGCGGGGATAAAATTATCTGGGTCTCCTAGTATGTATGGAGCTATTAAACAAATTAATAATAAACTTATAATTAATACTATGAATCCAAAAATATCTTTAAAAGAATAATAGGGGTGAAAAGGAATTTTATCTGTATTTCTATTAATACCTAAGGGGTTATTTGATCCTGTTTGATGTAAAAAAAGTAAATGAATTATTGTAAAGGCAATAATAATAAATGGTAAAAGAAAATGAAATGAAAAAAATCGTGTTAGTGTTGCATTATCAACTGCAAAACCTCCTCATAGTCACTGAACTAAGTCAATTCCTAAATAAGGAACTGCGGAGAGTAGGTTAGTAATTACGGTTGCTCCTCAAAAAGATATTTGTCCTCAAGGTAGTACGTATCCTATAAAAGCAGTTCCTATTGTTAAAAATAATAAAATTACACCTACTATTCAGGTGTAAATATATTTATAAGACCCATAATATATTCCTCGTCCTACATGTAAATAAATACAGATAAAAAAAAATGATGCTCCATTAGCGTGCAAAGTTCGTAAAAGCCAACCATAATTTACATCTCGACAAATATGATTTACGGAGTTAAAGGCTAAAGAGATATCTGCTGTAAAATGTATAGCTAAAAAAATACCTGTGGCAATTTGAATAATTAAGCATAATCCTAATAAAGATCCAAAATTTCATCATCTTGAAATATTAGAGGGGGCTGGTAAATCAATTAATGCATTATTTATAATTTTAAATAAAGGGTGGCTTTTTCGTAAAGGTTTATTCATTAATTTTTAGTAATTTTTAGGCCGTAAAGGGCCTTCAAAAATATTAGTAATTTTTACAACAGCAATTAAAGTTAAAAATAAATAATTGATTAATAAAATAGTAATTATATTTATAGGGAAATTATACATTTTATTTAATATAAAATTATTTTCTAAAATTAAATTTTTAAAATTTCATAAATTGTTTAATTCAATATTATTAATTTTATTAAATAAAAGTAGTTTTTGATTAAATAATAAAAAAAATATTATAAATATAAATAAATAAAAAAAACTTAGAATTAATATTTTAAAATTAATTTTTAATTTAAATTTTTCATTAGAAGCAATTGATGTTATATATATAAATAAAATAAGTATGCCCCCTAAAAAAATTAAAAATAAAGAATATGAAAATCAAAAGGATTTGGTTAGTATACCGGAAAAAATTACAATTAGTATAGTTTGAATTATTAATATAAGCCCTATAGCAAGGGGGTGATTTATTAATGAAAAAATTAAAGAAGATGTAATTATTAAAAAAAATATAAAAGTTTGAATAATATTGCAGAAAATAGTTTATTTAAAATATTAATTTTGGGAATTAATGAAAAATATTTATTATTTTTTTCTGAACATTTAAAAAAAATATTTTTTAATTTTGGTTTACAAGACCAATGTTTTTATTAAACTATTTAAATAAAATGTTAACAATTTTAATAATGTTTTTTTTTATTATATTTTTTATAGGAGTATTTTCGTTTATTTTTTCTTATAAGCATTTATTAAATATACTATTAAGTTTAGAATTTATAGTTCTTTGTTTATTTATTTTTTTATTTTTTTATTTAAATTTTTTAAATTTTGAGCAATATTTTAGTATATATTTTTTGGTATTTTCTGTTTGTGAAGGGGTGTTAGGGTTATCTATTTTAGTTTCTATAATTCGTTCGCATGGAAGAGATTATTTTTTAAATTATTCTTTTTTACAATGTTAAAATTTTTATTTTTTTTATTATTTATAATACCAATTTGTTTTATAAAAAATATATTTTGAATGGTTCAAAATATATTTTTTTTTTGTTTCTTTATTTTTTTTTTATTAAAATTTAATTTATCAATATTTAGTATGCAGTTATATTTTGGAATAGATTTATTATCTTTCGGGTTAATTTTATTAAGAATTTGAATTTGTTCATTAATAATTATATCAAGTAGAAATATTTATTTTAATAATTTAAATTTTAATTATTTTTTATTTAATATTTTAATACTTTTATTATTATTAATATTAACTTTTATAAGATTAAATTTATTTATATTTTATGTATTTTTTGAAAGAAGTTTAATTCCTACATTATTTTTAATTTTTGGTTGAGGGTATCAACCTGAACGTTTACAAGCGGGTTTATATTTATTATTTTATACACTATTTGCTTCTTTGCCTTTATTAATAGGGTTATTTTATATTTTTAATAATTATTTTTCTTTGAATTTTATATTTTTTAAGGAGTTTAAATTAAATAATTTTTTATTATATTTTTTTTTAGTATTTGCTTTTTTAGTAAAGATGCCAATATTTTTAGTTCATTTATGATTGCCCAAGGCTCATGTTGAAGCACCCGTTTCTGGTTCAATAATTTTAGCAGGAATTTTATTAAAATTAGGGGGGTATGGGTTAATTCGAACTTTCCCTATTATTATTAGTATATCATCAAAATTGAATATTTTTTGGTTAGTTTTAAGATTAGTTGGAGGATTTTTAGTTAGTTTAATTTGTTTACGGCAAATTGATTTAAAATCTTTAGTTGCCTACTCATCTGTGGCTCATATAAGTTTAGTTATTGGAGGGTTAATAGTTTTATTAAGATGGGGGTGGGGTTTTTCTTATTCTTTAATAATTGCTCATGGTTTATGTTCTTCTGGTTTATTTTTTTTAGTAAATTTATTTTATGAGCGGTTAGGTAGCCGAAGATTATTTATTAATAAAGGAATATTAAGATTTATACCTAGAATTTCTATATGGTGATTTTTATTATGTTCAAGAAATATAGCAGCTCCCCCAACTGTTAATTTATTAGGTGAAATTGGTTTATTAAATAGAATTATTGGGTGATCAAAAATAACAATAATTTTATTAATATTAATTTCTTTTTTTAGAGCTGCTTATTCTTTATATTTATATTCTTATAGTCAGCATGGTAAGTTTAATGTTTCTAATCTTTCTTTTTCTTTTGCGTTAAATCGAGAGTATTTAGTTTTATTTTTACACTGATTTCCTGTAAATTTTTTAATTTTAAAAAGTGATTTAATAGTGTTTTTATTTTAATTATATTTAATAAATTTATTTATTTTTATGATTAATTTAATTATGTAAATTATGATGTGTTTTTATAAGTATCTTAATATATATATATATATATATATATATACTGAAAATGATGGTATTTTATTAATTATAAAAAGCTAAGTTATATGTTTATTTTAATAATTTACAGTATTTAATTTTACCTTATTTAAATAGTTTATCATAAAATTTTGATTTGTGGTATCAAAGATATAAATATTTTTATTTTAAATCGTGGAATTTATTTCTATTTGTTTTTTGTCTTTTATTTTTTTATTTTTTTGTAGAATAAGAACTTTTTTTTTAGGACTAATTTTTTTAGTTAATGATTATATTTATTTTCTAGAATGAGAAATTTTTAGTTTAAATAGTTCAATAATTATAATAGTTTTAATTTTTGATTGAATTAGATTATTATTTATATCATTTGTTTTATTTATTTCTTCTTTGGTTATTTATTATAGAAAAGATTATATAGCTGATGATACATTTATTAATCGATTTATTATTTTAGTTTTATTGTTTGTTTTTTCAATGATAATATTAATTTTAAGCCCTAATTTAATTAGAATTTTATTAGGATGAGATGGATTAGGTTTAGTTTCTTATTGTTTAGTAATTTATTATCAGAATGTTAAGTCATATAATGCGGGTATACTAACTGCTCTTTCTAATCGGTTAGGGGATGTTGCTTTTTTATTATCTATTGCTTGAATATTAAATTATGGAAGTTGAAATTTTTTATTTTATTTAGAGTTTATAAAATTTGATTTTGAAATACAGATTATTTGTTTTTTAATAATTTTTGCAGCGATAACTAAAAGAGCTCAAATTCCTTTTTCTTCTTGGTTACCTGCTGCTATAGCTGCCCCTACTCCTGTTTCTGCTTTAGTTCATTCTTCAACTTTAGTAACTGCTGGAGTGTATCTTTTGATTCGTTTTAATTATTTATTTTTAGATACTTATTTAAGAAAAGTATTAATATTAATTGCAGGATTAACCATATTTATAGCGGGATTAGGAGCTAATTTTGAATTTGATTTAAAAAAAATTATTGCTTTATCAACATTAAGTCAATTAGGTTTAATAATAAGAATTTTATCATTAGGATTTTATAAATTAGCTTTTTTTCATTTATTAACCCATGCTTTGTTTAAAGCATTATTATTTATATGCGCGGGAGCTATCATCCATAATATAAAAAATTCTCAGGATATCCGAGATATGGGGAGTTTATCTATTTATATACCTTTTACTATTTCTTGTTTAAATATTGCTAATTTGGCATTATGTGGGTTTCCTTTTTTAGCTGGGTTTTATTCTAAGGATTTAATTTTAGAAATAGTTTTAATTTCTCAAGTTAATATTTATATTTTTTTTTTGTTTTTTTTTTCTACGGGATTAACAGTTAGTTATTCTTTCCGTTTATTTTATTATTTATTTATTTTATCTATAAATCAAAGATCAATAAATATTTTAAATGATAGAAGTTTTATTATATCTAAAAGTATATTTGGGTTACTATTATTTGCCATTTTAGGGGGGGCTATATTAAATTGATTAATTTTTCCATTTCCTTTTATAATATGTCTTTCTTATTTTTATAAGTTTTCGATTTTATTAACTTGTTTTTTAGGTGGAATTATTGGATATTTATGTTCAAATTTAACTTTTTTTTCTTTAAATAAATCTTTAAATTATTATTTATTCTCTTTTTTTTCTTGTTCTATGTGATTTATGCCAGCTATTTCTACAATTGGGGTTGTGTATTTTCCAGTTAATATGAGTTTTAAGTTATATAAGTTTATTGATCAGGGATGAGTAGAATATTTTGGGGCACAGCGAGTATTTAAACATTTTGTTAAAGGTTCTAATTATTTACAAATTCTTCAGTTTAATAATTTAAAAATTCATTTTTTTTTATTTTGTTTTTTAATTATTTTTTTTTTATTAATTTTAATATTATATTAAATTTAAATTTAAGTAGCTTATATTTTAGAGCATGGTTTTGAAGCAGCTAGGGAAATTGTTAATAATTCTTAAATATAAGTAATTGTTTTTAGTAATAAAAGAATTTAAATCTTTTTTTTTATAATGAAAATATAGTGTTTTATTTAAACTATATAAAAAATAAAAGAAATATTAATGGAATTAAACCATTAAAAATAAAAGTTAGCAGCTTTTTCTTGTACAACATATTTCTTTAATAGGAATTTATTAATATTCATTAATATCATTAACAGTGATATACCTCTTTTTGGTTTCTATTAATAAAATAAGGGTATTTTATACCAAAAACTAGGTCGAAACTAATCACAAATTTTTTTTGCTTCTTATTTAAATAAATTTTTTTAAATTAATTGTATTTATATATATATATATATACATTATATATATATATATATATATGATATATATATATATATATATATATATTAAATTAATTTAAAATTATATATATATATGAAATAAATTTATTTTAAGAATAATTAGAATTTCTAATACTTTTTGAATGCAAATCAAATGTTATATTTAACTATATTCTTTAATTAGTATTAAAAAGTTCAATTTAACGATCCTTGGTTTCATTCATGATAAAGCCCGATAATTAGTACTATAATAAAAATAAAGTTAGTGTAAGTTCAGATTAATAAATTAGATGTTTTTAATGTATAAATTATTGGTAAAATTAAAGCAATTTCTACATCAAAAATTAAAAAAATAATTGCAATTAAAAAGAAGCGAATAGAAAAAGGTAAGCGAGAAGAATTAAATGGTGAAAATCCACATTCAAAAGGAGAAAGTTTTTCTCGATCATTATTTTTTTTTTTTGATAGAAGGGATGATAATATTATAACAATAAATGAAATTAAAAAAATAATTATGGCTGTAATAAGTAAATTTAAAATTATTTATATTAATTTATAATTAAACCTTATGATTGGAAGTCAAAAATACTTATTATACTATATAAATTTATTTATAAAAAATTATAAATTATTTTTTATCCTCCTCATCAATAAATTGAAATAAATAAAAATAATCAAACAACATCAACAAAATGTCAATATCAAGCAGCAGCTTCAAATCCAAAATGGTGATTTTTAGAAAAATGATTTTGGATGTGACGAATTAAACAAACTAATAAGAATGTTGTTCCAATTAAAACGTGAAGTCCGTGGAATCCTGTTGCTATAAAAAAAGTAGAACCATAAATTGAGTCTGCAATTGTAAAAGAGGCTTCAATATATTCGTATGCTTGAAGTATAGTGAAGTAAATTCCTAATAAGATTGTGAAAAATAATCCTTGTGTTGTTTGGGAGTGGTTATTTTCTATTAGGCTATGGTGGGCTCAAGTAACTGTTACTCCGGATGATAAAAGAATAGCTGTATTTAATAAAGGTACTTGGAATGGATTAAATGGTAAAATACCTATTGGGGGTCAAATTTTACCTAGTTCGATAGTGGGTGAAAGACTACTGTGAAAAAAGGCTCAAAAAAATCTAACAAAAAAGAATACTTCTGATACAATAAATAGAATTATTCCTCATCGTAATCCTAATGTAACAGGCAATGTATGTAGTCCTTGAAAAGTTCCTTCTCGTGAAATATCCCGCCATCATTGAATTATTGTTAAAAGAGTAATAATATTGCCTAAAATAAATAAATTCATATTATATTGGTGGAATCATTTTGTCAATCCTGCTGTTAAAGTAAGAGCTCCAATTGCTCCTGTTAGAGGTCATGGTCTATAATTAACTAAATGAAAGGGATGATTTGAATGTGTTATCATTTATTATAATAATAAATTTTTATTAAATTTTATATTTTATATTTTTAGATAATTTCTCTAGAATATAGTGTTCTAAGAATTGTAAATACATAAGCTTGAATAATAGCTACTGCAGATTCTAATATTAAAAGTAATAATTGAGTAATAATTAAAATTGAAATTAATATTGTTGATAATGAATTACCTGTATTTCCTAATAAGGTAAGTAGCAAATGACCAGCAATTATATTTGCTGATAATCGAACAGCTAATGTGCCTGGACGAATAACATTTCTAATAGTTTCAATTAAAACTATAAATGGTATTAAAATAGAAGGAGTTCCTTGTGGAACAAGGTGTGCAAATATGTGTTTAGTGTTATTAATTCAACCAAATATTATAAATCTTAATCATAAAGGTAATGCTAATGAAAGGGTAATAGTTATATGACTAGTACTAGTAAAAATATATGGGAATAAGCCTAAAAAATTATTAAATAAAATAAATGTAAATAAAGAAATGAATATAAATGTAGTTCCATTAAATCTATTGATTCCAATTAATATTTTAAATTCTTTATGAAGAGTAATAAAAATTTTATTTCAAAAAATAGTTATTCGTGAGGGGGTAAATCAAAAAATTATTGGAAATAATAAAATTCCTAAAAATGATCTTATTCAATTTAATGATAAGTTAAAAATATTAGTAGAAGGATCAAAAATTGAGAATAAATTTATTATCATTTTCAATTTAAAAAATTATTGTTAATATTATTATTTTTATTAGATTTTAATGAATTAGATTTATAATTTGGGATAAAATTAAAATAGTTTAAAATATTAAAAAATAAAAATAATAAAGTAAAAAATATAAATAAAAGTGATCATAATATTGGAGATATTTGAGGTATTAAAAAATATCTTATAAAAAGATAATTTTAGTTTGACAAACTAATGTTATAAATTTAACTAATTTTTTTCATTAGAAGTATATACGAATTTACTATGTTTTGGTTTAAGAGACCATTACTTGTGTTTCAGTCACCTAATGATTATAATTAAGTTTTATGAAATGAATTAGTTTTAAATTATATTAGAAATTCATTTAATAAAGTGATTGGTTGGGATACTTTCAATAACAATAGGTATAAATCTATGATTTGCTCCACAAATTTCTGAACATTGACCAAAAAATAGTCCTGGGCGATTGATAAAAAAATTAGTTTGGTTAAGACGTCCTGGAGAGGCGTCGATTTTTACACCTAAAGAAGGAATTGTTCATGAATGAAGAACATCTGTAGCTGAAACTAAAATTCGAATTTGATTATTGGTAGGAAGAATAATTCGATTATCAACATCTAATAATCGAAATGAATCTAAATTTAGATTATCAGTTGAAATTATATAAGAATCAAATTCAATATTTTTAAAATCAGAATATTCGTAACTTCAGTATCATTGATGTCCAATTGTTTTAATAGAAATTGTAGGGTTATTAACTTCATCTAGAAGGTATAAAATTCGAAGGGAAGGGAAAGCAATAAATAATAAAACAATCGCTGGCAGAATTGTTCAAATTACTTCAATTGTTTGACCATGTAATAAAAATCGATTATTTAATTTATTAAAAAATAATATACCTATTAAATATCCAACTCCTGTAGTTACTAGAATTAAAATTAATAGAGCGTGATCATGAAAAAAATTTAATTGTTCTATAATAGGAGAATTTCTATCTTGTAATCCTAAACTTGATCATGTTGTCATTTTCTAATAAAAGTATTAAACTTTATATATGAAGCTTAAATTCATTGCACTATTCTGCCATATTAGAAAATTATATTTTATATTAAATATTAAAATAAATAATTTTTAGTTATTTGTTGTAAGAAGAGGTAATTCATTATATGAGTGTTCTGTTGGGGGTAAATTTTGGTATCACTCAATTGAAGAATTAAATTGAAGAGGAAAAATTTGATTTCGATGAGTAATTATACTTTCTCAAATAATAAAAATAAAAAATAAAGTGCCAATTATTGAAATAGTTGATCCTAATGTTGAAATAATATTTCATGAAGTGTAAGCATCTGGGTAATCAGAGTAACGACGGGGTATGCCAGCTAATCCTAAAAAATGTTGAGGGAAAAATGTTAAATTAACACCAAAAAATATAATAGCAAATTGAGTTTTTAGTCATGTTTCATTTAATGATAGCCCTGTTAATAAAGGGTATCAATGTACAAATCCTGCTATAATAGCGAATACGGCTCCTATTGAAAGAACATAATGAAAATGAGCAACAACATAATAAGTATCATGTAAAATTACATCAATAGATGAATTAGCTAAAATTACTCCTGTAATACCCCCTACTGTAAATAAAAAAACAAATCCTAAGGCTCATAAGATAGAAGGGGAATAATTAATTTGTGTTCCATGTAAAGTAGCTAATCAACTAAAAATTTTAATACCTGTAGGAACGGCAATAATTATTGTAGCAGATGTAAAATATGCTCGGGTATCCACATCTATTCCTACTGTAAATATATGGTGTGCTCATACAATAAATCCTAATAGCCCAATAGCTAATATTGCGTAAATTATTCCTAATGTTCCGAAAGTTTCCTTTTTACCTCTTTCTTGACTGATAATATGTGAAATTATTCCAAATCCTGGGAGAATTAAAATGTAAACTTCTGGATGTCCAAAAAATCAAAATAAATGTTGGTATAAAATAGGGTCTCCTCCTCCAGCAGGATCAAAAAAAGATGTATTTAAATTTCGATCTGTTAATAATATTGTAATAGCTCCAGCTAAAACAGGTAAAGATAAAAGTAGAAGAACGGTTGTAATAACAATTGATCAAACAAAAAGAGGTATTCGATCTAATGTAATACCATTAGAACGTATATTAATAACTGTGGTAATAAAATTTACTGATCCTAAAATTGAAGAAATTCCAGCTAAATGTAGAGAAAAAATGGCTAAATCTACAGAGGCCCCACTATGGGCAATACTAGAAGATAGAGGGGGATAAACCGTTCATCCTGTTCCTGCTCCATTTTCTACAATTGAGCTAGAAAGAAGTAAAGATAAAGAAGGGGGTAAAAGTCAAAAACTTATATTATTTATTCGAGGAAATGCTATATCGGGGGCTCCTAATATTAAAGGTACCAATCAATTACCAAACCCACCAATTAAAATAGGTATAACCATGAAAAAAATTATAATAAATGCATGAGCAGTTACAATTACATTATAGATCTGATCGTCTCCAATTAAAGTTCCCGGGTGACCTAGCTCAGCTCGAATTAACATACTTAAAGAAGTTCCTACTATCCCTGATCAAGCTCCAAAAATAAAGTATAATGTACCAATGTCTTTATGGTTTGTTGAAAATAATCATTGTTGCAATTTTATTTATACTTTTTAATATAATAAATATTTATTATTATAATAAATAAAAATAAAGTTGATTAAATGGCTGATAAAAGTAATAGATTGTAAATCTATAAATAAGAAAAAAAGAATTCTTTTTAATCAATAAAAAATTAATTTATTTATAAAATTAACTTTATAGTCATTAAATGATATTAGACTGCAATTCTAAAGGAATAAAATAAATATTATTAAAGTTTTTATATTTATATATATATAATATATACATATACATATATATATATATATATATTAATATTAATAATAATTATATTAAAAAAAAATAAAATTTAAAAATATTTTTTTATTTATAACTTTGAAGGTTATTAGTTTAATTAACTTAAAATTTTAATTTTTTTTTAAATAAATATAATTTTAAATTATATTTTATAATTAAAATTATTAATTAATTAAAAATATTATATTAATGAATAATAATCCGAAAATTGAAAAAAATGAAATTAAAGAAAAAATTAATAAATTTTTTGGTTTGTAGTAATTATAATTTAAATTAAAATTTATCTCATTATGATTTAATAAAAAAGCAGAATAAGATAATCGTAAATAAAAAAATAAGGTAATTAAAGTAAAATTTACTATAATTAATAATAGAATAATATAATTTATTGATGTGAGATAATCAATTACTAATCATTTTGGGAAAAATCCTAAAAATGGGGGTAATCCCCCTAATGATAGTAAAGGGATAAAAATAATTGTTTTAATTAAATTTTTAAAATTTATTAATGAAAAAATTTGATTTATGTTAAAAAGTTTAAAGTTTAAAAAGATAAAAATTACTGTAAAAGATAAAAAACAATAAAATAAAAAATAAATTTTTCAAATATTTTGATTATTTAAAATTCTAGCCGTTATTCAACCTAAATGGTTAATAGAAGAATATGCTATTAATTTACGTAATGAGGTTTGATTTAAACCTCCAATTGATCCAAAAATAACAGATATAATAATTCCAAATAAAAAAAAATAAAAATTTAAACAATAAGAAAGTAAAATTATAGGGGCAATTTTTTGTCAAGTTATTAGCAGTAAATTATTAATTCAATTTAATCCTTCTATAACAATGGGGAATCAAAAATGAAATGGGGCTATACCTATTTTTATTATTAAAGATATTGTAAAAATAATATTAATTAAGAAATTTGTATTATTTGAATTTTTAAATGAAATAATAAAAAATAAAATAATTGAAAATAATAGAATTCTTGAAGCTAAGGCTTGGGTTAAAAAATATTTTAAGGAGGCTTCAGATGAAAATAAATTATTAGATTTTATTGTTAAAGGGATAAAAGATAATAAATTAATTTCTAGTCCTATTCAAACACTGAATCAAGATGATGACGAAATTCTGATTAAAGTTCCTAAAAATAAAGTTAATAAAAATAATATTTTATAAGAATTTTTTAAAATTAAAAAGAAAAGGGGTTATACCTTTATATGCAGGGTATGAACCTAAAAGCTTAATTAGCTTATCTTTTTTTTATTATTAGTTTAGAGTTAAGTATTATATATTTTTAATTAATTTATTAATTATTTTTTTTTATTAATTTAAATTATATTTTGGTGTATGATGCATAAAAGATTTTGATTCTTTTGGTAATAGTTTAATTCTATTAAATATAAGGTTAATTATATTGTAAAATAATAGCTTATAAATATTATTAATGAATATAATTTTTAAAATTATATAATATACCCTATCAAGGTATTCCTTTTATCAGGCAATTCATT